TATCTTTATTATCAAATCCGTATTGGGAGTTCAATTCTAAGCGGTAGTAATAATTACAGTGATACTTCTATTTTGAGTTACATTTTGAGTGAATGTAGAAGTCTAAGAACTATCACAAATGATAGTAATTTAACTAGAAGAGAAAATCTTGATGTAACTCAAAAAAATAGGGATTTGTGGGTTCAATGTGAAAATTGTTATTTCTTAAATTTTAAAAAAGTGTTCACAAATATCCACCTTAATATTTGTGAACAATGTGGATATCATTTGAAAATGAGCAGTTCAGATAGAATTGAACTTCTGATTGATCCGGGCACTTGGAATCCTAGGGATGAAGATATGGTTTCGGTGGATCCCCTTGAATTTAATTCGGAGGAGGAACCCTATAAAGATCGTATTAATTCTTATCAAAGACAAACAGGATTAACTGAAGCTGTTCAAACAGGTATAGGTCAACTAAATGGTATTCCTGTAGCAATTGGGGTTATGGATTTTGAGTTTATGGGAGGTAGTATGGGATCAGTAGTCGGAGAAAAAATAACCCGGTTGATTGAATATGCTAGTAATAAATTACTACCCCTTATTATAGTATGTGCTTCCGGAGGAGCACGCATGCAAGAAGGAAGCTTGAGCTTAATGCAAATGGCTAAAATCTCATCTGTTTTATATGATTATCAATCAACTAAAAAGTTATTTTATGTATCAATTCTTACATCTCCTACTACTGGTGGGGTAACAGCCAGTTTTGGTATGTTGGGAGATATCATTATTGCCGAACCCAACGCTTACATTGCATTTGCCGGTAAACGGGTAATTGAACAAACATTGAATAAGACAGTACCTGAGGGTTCACAAGCCGCAGAATATTTATTCCATAAGGGTTTATTTGATCCAATCGTCCCACGCAATCTTTTAAAAGGCGTTCTAAGTGAGTTATTTAAGTTGCACGCTTTTTTTCCTTTTAAAAAAAATAAATAAAGTCGAGAATGAAAGTCAATTCTTTGTGGCCAAAAGTTTTTTTATCATAATAAAAAAAATGAGATGAAAGATAAAAAATTCGATTATTAGATTAATATAGCTATATGTCGAAAGCGTATTTTGTTAGTTCTATATTCTTTGCACTTTATAGAATAGATAGAAGAATTAATTAATTCTAATTATTAATTAAGTAATAAATTAAATTAATATAATAATAACAAAAAAAATATAACAAACAGGTTAGTAGATCGAGGTACCCATTCTATGACAACTATTAACTTTCCCTCTATTCTTGTGCCTTTAGTAGGCCTAGTATTTCCGGCAATTGCAATGGCTTCTTTATTTCTTCATGTTCAAAAAAACAAGATTGTTTAAGTCCTGTGGTCCAAATCTCAGTTTTTAAATTGAATCATAACACCTATATCTATTTAGCAGAATGGTATATTATGTGATTTTTTACGAACATAACTGAAAGAGTACTTATGCATATAGAAACATGGCTATAGGGGTAGAATTTTTCTAACTAATTGGATAAATTACTCTTAAACTAAAAAAAAGATATAAATATAAAGTAAATCGTCACATCAGATATAGTACTAGTTGATGAGAGTTATGTCTAAAACATAACAAAGCAAGGAAAGTGCAATTCCTTTAGGGTATTCAAATTAAATGGAATCAGATCTACTATGAATTGGCGATCAGAACGTATATGGATAGAACTTATAACAGGCTCTCGAAAAATAAGTAATTTCGGCTGGGCCGTTATCCTTTTGTTAGGTTCATTAGGATTCGTATTGGTTGGAATTTCTAGCTATCTCGGTAGAAGTTTTATATCGTTATTTCCCGACCAGCAAATTCTTTTTTTTCCACAAGGGATCGTGATGTCTTTCTATGGAATCGCGGGCCTCTTTATTAGCTCCTATTTGTGGTGTACAATTTCGTTGAATGTAGGTAGTGGTTATGATTTTTTCGATAAAAAAGAAGGAATCGTATGTATTTTTCGTTGGGGATTTCCGGGAAAAAATCGTCGCATCTGTCTCCGATTTCTTATAAAAGATATTCAGTGTATTAGAATAGAACTTAAAGAGGGTATTTATACTCGTCGTGTCCTTTATCTGGAAATAAGAGGCCAGGGGGCCATTCCTTTGACCCGTACGGATGAAAATTTGACTCCACGAGAAATTGAACAAAAAGCTGCTGAATTGGCCTATTTCTTGCGTGTACCAATTGAAGTATTTTGAAATGATAATTTCTTAATTCGGAGTAAAATAAAAAATCTACAATACTAATACTCTTTTTCGAACTCTTTTTTGAGCATACCTACCTTAATGGAAATGTCATTAGAACGCCTACTCGAGTCAAAGCAGACGTATACAAAACAACCCAAAAGGTACACTTTTGAAAATATAAAGAGGGGGTCTTTGGATGGCAATACACTCAATTCAGTAACAAATCATAAAAAAAAGAGATGAAATTCATGGATTGGATACTTGTAATAGACTTCATGTTTGATAGAACTATGCGATCTAGATCGCATAGAGTCGACGAATGCGACGAGTTCATAAACAATTTATAGCTGAAAAAAATGGAAAAAAAGAAAACATTTATTGCTTTTCTCTATCTTGTATCTATAGTCTTTTTACCCTGGTGGCTCGCGCTATCATGTCAAAAAAGTTTGGAATCCTGGGTTACTAATTGGTGGAATACTAAGCAATCGGAAACTTTTTTGAATGATATTCAAGAAAAGAGTTTTCTAGAAAAATTCATCGAATTCGAAGAGCTACGCTTGTTGGACGAAATGGTAAAGGAATACCCAGAAACACATCTCCAAAAACTTTGTATCGGAATCCACAACGAAACGATTCAATTGATCAAGATGTATAATGAGGATTCTATCCATATGATTTTGCAATTTTCGACAAATATAATATGTTTCTTTATTCTAAGCGGTTATTCTATTCTGGGGAATAAAGAAGTTATTCTTCTGAATTCTTGGGTTCAGGAATTCTTATATAACTTAAGTGACACAATAAAAGCCTTTTCTATTCTGTTATTAACTGATTTATGTATCGGATTTCATTCACCCCACGGTTGGGAACTAATGATTGGTTCTATCTACAAAGATTTTGGATTTGCTCATAATGATCAAATTATATCGGGTCTTGTTTCCACTTTTCCAGTCATTCTAGATACAATTTTGAAATATTGGATTTTTCACTATTTAAATCGTGTATCCCCATCACTTGTAGTGATTTATCATTCAATGAATGACTGAAAAGAAAAAAGATATACAGATATAAATCAAATTTGAATTTCTAATTCGAATGTTTCTTTTTTTTGTAAATAAACATAAACAAAGCATTCAAAATCATACTTTATCTTTCCATTTTTCACCAGCCAAAGCAGGCAGTTCTTTCTATATTCCAGTAAATTATATATTATTATTCCCGTAATATTATTTCTTATTTCATTAAAATAAGAATTAAATTCCGTTTTAAGTTTCAGTTAAAGTAAATAGCAGAATCGCGGATAGGAAACTATACTAGCAACCTACCCAATTTATTGTAGAAATTTTCGGGATGAATGATTGGACCATGCAAATGCAAATTATAAATACTTTTTCTTGGATAAAAGAACAGATTACTCGATCCATTTCCATATCGCTCATGATATATATAATGACTTGGCCCTCCAGTTCAAATGCATATCCCATTTTTGCGCAGCAAGGTTATGAAAATCCGCGAGAAGCGACTGGGCGTATTGTATGTGCCAATTGCCATTTAGCTAACAAACCCGTGGATATTGAGGTTCCCCAAGCGATTCTTCCTGATACTGTATTTGAAGCAGTTGTTCAAATTCCTTATGATATGCAATTAAAACAAGTTCTTGCTAACGGCAAAAAAGGGGGGTTGAATGTAGGGGCTGTTCTTATTTTACCTGAGGGGTTTGAATTAGCCCCGCCCAATCGTATTTCTCCAGAGATAAAAGAAAAGATCGGAAATCTTTCTTTTCAGAGCTATCGTCCCAATAAAAAAAATATTATTGTGATAGGTCCTGTTCCCGGGCAAAAATATAGTGAAATCACCTTTCCTATTCTTTCCCCGGACCCTGCTACTAAGAAAGATGTTCATTTCTTAAAATATCCGATATATGTAGGTGGTAACAGAGGAAGGGGTCAGATTTATCCTGACGGAAGCAAGAGTAATAATACTGTTTATAATGCCACAGCGGCGGGTATAGTCAAGAAAATTGTACGAAAAGAAAAAGGCGGATACGACATAACCATAGCGGAGGTCTTGGATGGACGTGAAGTGGTTGATATTATCCCGCCAGGACCAGAGCTTCTTGTTTCAGAGGGTGAATCTATCAAACTTGATCAACCATTAACGAGTAATCCGAATGTGGGTGGATTTGGTCAGGGAGACGCAGAAATAGTCCTTCAAGACCCATTGCGTGTACAAGGTCTTTTGTTCTTCTTTGCATCTGTTATTTTGGCACAAATTTTTTTGGTTCTTAAAAAGAAACAGTTCGAGAAGGTTCAATTGTCCGAAATGAATTTCTAGATTCGTGGATTTATCAACATCAAGCTCGTAACAAGAACCTAATTCGTATTGAAAATTCTTTGACAATTTGAGATAATCAATAATAAAATTCGGAGAAGGTTTATTTATATTCTTTATTTACAAGATTTCTGAAACTACTTGTACTACATTATTATAAATATAAATATTATTAGTTATAATATAACTATTGGGAATAAAACTATTTGACTTTTTCACTTTTTTAAATCGAAATTGGAATGATGTTACTATTATCATCTATCCAATTTCAAGGTCATAGAGTGAATCAAAAGTTTGTTATTCGAGAATCAAATCTACTAGCTACTAGCCTAAGTGGAGAATATAACGAAAAAATAGAAATGAAAGGAAAAATGATTCTAGGGGGCATTCCTTGGCTTCCTGGTTTTCGACACACGACAAGGCATTTTACGCATACTTTACTTGTCGTGTGTCAAAATAATA